TATCCATCCAATGTATTTATTTTATATTAATTAATATATTAATATAATTATTATTTTTTTAATTCTAATATAATAAGTAATACTCTCATCCTAACTATTTAGGATAGCACTAACAATCGTTTAGTCATTACTAAAGAAATACCCAAATTTTTAGTCATTCAAATTATATAATTTTAAATTATAATAATTTGAATGACTAAAAACGACTAAGCCCAAATGACGTATTTTTGGAAATACTGTTATAAGTTCTATACATTCTGATCAACAATTTTAAAATTAAAAGACGACACCAAAGTAATTGCACTTTCTTTACTTTGTTATGTTTCCGACGTAACTCTCATCAACTAGTATCGAATATTTAGATTTTTTTAATAGTAATATATATATTTATTTCATTTTTAATTTAAAATTAAATAAATAAATCGATGAATAAAATAATATTAAGAGTTTATTGAATTGAAATATTTATAAATATTATAGAAAAATCTTATTAAATTAAAGAATTTAATATTTGAAATAGACGAAACGAAATAAAAAAATTCTGTACTGTATCTGTGTATTCGTTATCCTTACGAAATCTCAGATAAACTGGAACGATTTGATAAGGGATATAATGAAATTCTTTAATTAGTTTTTCCCAGAATAAAAATGTAATTTTATTAATGGACCAAAAAAAATGTTATTCGAAACGTCCCGTGATCTTCAACCAATTATGCGCTTCAATATAATTCCCAGGAGTAAGTGTTATAGCTTGTTTCCAATACTCGGCGGCTTGATCAAACCAAGCCTCTGCAATTTCAGAATCTCCCTGTCGGATGGCCTGTTCTCCCCGGTCGGAATAGGCGGGTCAATTCCTTCCCTTAGAACCGTACTTGAGACTTTCCTACCTCATACGGCTCCGCAGTCAATTCTTTTGGTGTCCTTTTTTTACCTATAAAAAGGAAAACAAGGAATGAGATTTCTCATAGATCTCTCCCACTCTTCGAGATAACCAAAAGAGGTTAATCAGATGAGTTTCAAACTTTTATTTTTATTTATTTTTTGATTAATAATAAGTTTTATTTTAGTTTTATCTTTTCTCCCACCCGCAGAAGAATAAAGTATAGGTATTTACTCCTATTGTTAGTATTTTCGGCAAGGTAACTATCTCGATTTCATATCGAAATTTATATAGAATCTTTGAGAAAGACTTTTCTTTCTAAAAAAAGTACTAAAGAAAAGACTTACTATCTTTGGGATCTGATCCTACACCGCCGCTCAACACCTTAGTGGATCAACTCTATTACAGAAGTTAATTACTCACTTTTATATATCTTATTATATTATTCTTATATTATATCTTATTATATTATTCTTATATATAGGCATAAATAAGCAGTTCTTTTCTTAATGTATTGGCCCAAAACCTCGTTAATTGATCTTTACGGTGCTTCCTCTCTATCAATTTAAAATTTTTATCCATAGACGACATTAAAAAAAGTATCTAGGCATATCTTATTTCGTCATATTTTCATTCCCATTTCTATGAAGTGTATTTCTTTCCTACAGCTCAAAAAATCGGCGTTTTAGACGATGTATATGTAGTGAGCCTATTTTTTTTTTAGTATTTACTAAAAAAAGAGGGGAGGTCTTCCTTTTTCCTTCTATAGTGGAGATAGTCGCACGTAATGACAGATCACTGCCATATTATTAAAAGCTTGGGGTAAGAATGGGTTTCGTTCTAGTGCCCGGAAATAATATTCTAAGGCTTTCGTATGTTCCCCATTACTTGTGTGAATAAGGCCTATATTATAGAGTATATAACTTCGATCATAGGGGTCGATTTCTAGTCGCATAGCTTCATAATAATTCTGTAAAGCTTCCGCATAATTTCCTTCGGATTGAGCTGACATCCGTTACGGTCGTCATTCGATTCAAAGAATCTCCGTTCCAGAACCGTACGTGAAATTTTCATCTCATACGGCTCCTCCTTTAAATACGCATAATGAGCATAAAAAATACATAGAATAATAAACAGGGTTTAATCTCATTATGAACTGAGTGGGGCTAGTGTTAAAAAAAAATATCTAGCCAACCTTCTTGCGCAAGAACTTGTACTAACATCAAATGCCTTGATACTAATATAGAAAAGATAACTCGAACAATTAATTTGTTCTCAACGCCTCCTAATTTCCAGGAAATAGTCACTTCAACAGTCTTTGATGGTTATACGGGTATCCAAAGTACCAACGAGATGGATGTTTGTTATCCCAACCATTCTTGTTAGGCCCAATCCAGATAATAAAAGGGAGTTAGTAAGTCATTTTAAACAAAGCTTTTGTGTTGTCGATTGCTAGGTGTAGTGCTTTTTCCCCTATGCCGCCTATTGGAACTTTATTACTAAAAAGTCGGACTGACCTGTAATACAGAACACACAGGTGTAACCTTCCGCTCAATACTAATACTCAAATTGAGACTTGAAGCATAGTATTTGAGGCTGCATCAATCGGGGATACACGACAGAAGGAATTGTTCTATTTCTAAACTTCACCTTCAACAAGCGTAGACTTTTTTCTAATTAAGAATATAAGACTATTTCTTCTTTCTATTTCGAATCGTGTGTCTTTCTCATCAACCTAGAAACAGAAAAGAAAAAAATAATCAAATCACACCATCTCTATAATAAGTAAATGCCTCTTTTTCTCCCGAAGTTGTCGGAATGATTCGTAATAAAATATTGGCCACAATTGAAAAGGTCTTATCAATAAAATTTCCATTTATTCGCGATCTAGACATAGGTATCAATCCATTCTATAATTAGTCTCAGTACCTCTTGTGGAAAAAAGATTTCCCAAGCAAAGGATTTGTACAGTACGAAATAACATAAAAACAGATTCAGTTCCAAAAAAAATAAAATAAAGATAAAAAACTTCTACTTAGATTATATATTATTATATATTTTTTTTTTACTTATTTATTCAAGAATTAATAAGAAATAAGAAATAGGGGAATTCCATTCGAATTCATCCGAATAAAATGTAGTAATGGAGGAATTATTCCTCGAAAAGGCATTTTTTTAAGTTACGGAATTCTAGTATATAAATCTAACTATAAATTGAACCGCGGTCGAAGAGTATCCATTAATCATACATAGTCTAAATCATCAATCAGTTAATTTGTTCCAATTTGGTGATTTAATCAAGTAGGTATTAGGTATATTCAGATATTTATCTATAGGATTTGATTTATAATTAAAGTTTTATAATTAAAGTAAAGGGTAGGAACATCATATGAACAAATATGAATCAATCATTCAATATATTATCTATTTTTATACTTTCACAAGAAAAAACATGTTTTTAAATTGAATCCTTCGAGCAAAGCTTTTTTATAAAAACTTATCTATCTATTAGTTATAGAATATATAGAATTCTCTGATTGGTCATACCTATCCAAGTAAAAATCAAATATAGTATTAATCTTTCATTTTAATGTCTCGCTATTTTTTCGGTTTTTGAGTCATAATAAAATAATAGGAAAGATGGCCGAGTGGTTCAAGGCGTAGCATTGGAACTGCTATGTAGGCTTTTGTTTACCGAGGGTTCGAATCCCTCTCTTTCCGTACTTGAAAAACCTAATTTACCAACATTCCTAACTGTAAGATATCAAACAACAAGAAATTAAATACCATTATTAGAACATAACAGTTAGATTCGAGATCGGAAAGAATATTATGAGTGGGATAAAATTCCTATCAAACACCTGACTTTAATCCTTAAGTCAATTTGAAAGGGGCCGGGTTGTTCGAACCCTTTCGCTTTGTTTTTTAGTTAGGGCTAAGTCTGACGAGAATAATATTCTACCACTAGCAATTCATTTATTTTCAAACCGACCCACTTACTATCTATTATTTGATTGATTAATCCTTTATACGGAAATGGGTCAAGAGTCAAATGTTTGGGCAATTCCTCAGGGGGGGATGAATCAATCAAATTTTGAATTAGAGTTCTGGATTTTTGTTCATCCTTTGCCATAATAGTATCTTGGGGTTTGCAACGATAACTCGGTATATCGACTATACGGCCATTAACTAAAATATGTCGATGATTAACTAATTGGCGGGCTCCCGGAATAGTCGGAGCCATGCCCAATCGAAAAAGGATGTTATCCAAACGCATTTCAAGTAATTGTAGTAAAACCCGCCCTGTTGACCCTTTGGCTTTTCTTGCGATACGAACGTATTTAAGTAATTGTCGTTCTGTAATACCGTAATGAAAACGCAATTTTTGTTTTTCTTCTAGACGAATACGATATTGAGATTTTTTCCCAGAACGTGATTGGGCTCTAAGATCACTTCCGGTTCTAGGCCTTTTATTTGTTAGTCCAGGCAAAGCCCCTAAACGTCGTATTTTTTTGAAACGAGGTCCTCGGTAACGCGACATAAAGACTCCTTTCTTTATTTATTATTAAATTAATTTTATATATTTATATTTCATTTTACAAAAAAACCTAAATTAAAACTAAATGATAAATGAAAAGAAATCTCCTGAAGTATTATATTACAATGAATAATAAGATAAGATGTATTATATATATGATATACAAATCCATTTATATATTCTATATTTTGTATTAATTTATGGAAGTATAAGTAAATAAAAGAGTCTTTTTCATTATTTGTTATGCCAAGGCTCAACCCTTTGCCTTTCCTTTTATTTATAATTGGGAATTTCTACCACAACCACATAATAGATCAATAACCTTTTGACGAAAGGGCACCCTTTTTCTTATTATTTGTTCTTTGATAAAGAAAAAAAAATAAGAAAAAGCCGGCTATCGGAATCGAACCGATGACCATCGCATTACAAATGCGATGCTCTAACCTCTGAGCTAAGCGGGCTCATAGAAATTCTACATACATAAAAACTATATCTTAGTTTAAGCTTATTCATTTTTATTCTTTTATGATATAAATTATCTAAATATAAAAAAATTTTTAAAGAAAAAAAGGAAATATAAAATTGAGTTTATTTCTATAGATTTATTATTTTTCATCTAGAACAATTTTATTCTATTATATAATTTTATTGAAATTGAAATCATTATTATTATTATATCTACTAACTAATATATAAATTAGATTATAATGAGAAATGAGGGCTAGTAATTGAAAAAAAATGCATTATAAAAATTTTCATTATAGCTATAATGAATAGATATTTTTTGAGTTATGTTACTTTAGGGGTCTGCCCCAAGAAAACCTAAAAAAAATAGAAATAAATCAAGAAAAATGAAATCCAGATTATAGATTATAATAATATAAAAAATAATATTCTATTTTCATTCAGAGACGAAGACGAAAAACAAAGAATCGATCCTTTGAGTATTACAAACTGCATAAAGGAAAGAAGCGTATATATGCTCTCTATTCATCTATATTGAATTGTACCTACAGAAATGATAGAATCATTTCGGATTAGACCAAAGCAAGTTTCAAATTTATAGTCTTTCCAATAGAAATTCACTAGAAAAAAAAAAAAAGAAGAAAAAACTTTTCGGTATATTAATCTGTATAAAATCTAAAAAATGCGAGAGATACGGAAGGGGGGGACATCCCATTGGGGTCCTAATTTTATAAAATATAACGGGGATATGGCGAAATCGGTAGACGCTACGGACTTAATTGGCTTGAGCCTTAGTATGGAAACCTACTAAGTGAAAACTTTCAAATTCAGAGAAACCCTGGAATTAAAAAAAGGGCAATCCTGAGCCAACTCCTTTTTTCAAAAGCAAAAAAAAGTATTAAGAAAGAAAAAAAGGATAGGTGCAGAGACTCAAAGGGAGCTGTTCTAACAAATGGGGTTGACTGTGTTGTTATAAGTATAAGACTTCTTCCCCCTAAATTCCAAACCAAGAAAAAGGGTGAAGAATATACGTACTGAAATGATTAATGACAACCCAAATCTGTTCTGTATTTTTTTTTCTAATTTTGAGATATATAAAATAATATAGTATTTTATATATTTATAGTAGAGATTTATAATAGGAAATTTAAAATGCAAGAATTGTTGTGAATCGATTACAAGTTAAAAGTGGAATCCATATTTATTCATCAAAACATTCACACTCACTCCATAGTCTGATAGATCTTGTGAAGAACTGATTAATCGAATGAGAATAAAGATAGAGTCCCATTCTACATGTCAATACTGACAACAATGAAATTTATAGTAAGAGGAAAATCCGTCGACTTTTAAAATCGTGAGGGTTCAAGTCCCTCTATCCCCAAAAACTTTTTTCACTCCTTAACAAACTATCTTTTTTTGCATTACCGTTTTAAAGTTAAAGATGGTTATGTTCCGATATATATTTTTTTTGTGATCTTATCACAAGTCTTATAATATATATGATAGGAGGACAAAAAAATATCTTTTATTTGAACAGGCAGTACTCCGTTGAGTAATTCATATTTTTACAGTTTTATATATTATTATTAATATAAAACTTATGTAAAATTATATACAGAGTTCCTCTTTTTGAAGACCCCAAAAATTCCGGTACCTATATAATTGTAATACTTTTCATCCTTTTAATTGATTGACTAATTGACACAAACCCAAGTTATCTCGTAAAATAAAATGGGGAGATGATGCACCAGAAAAAGGAATGGTCGGGATAGCTCAGCTGGTAGAGCAGAGGACTGAAAATCCTCGTGTCACCAGTTCAAATCTGGTTCCTGGCACATTTGTGTTTTTTTTTTATTCTATACCTAGAAATAGACGACTATGAGTCGATATACAAGTCGAGATCATGACACATAAGTAAGTTATTTAGCTAGTTATCGTGCGAAATACCCCATCTATCTAAAAACTGGATGGGTAGATAGTTTAAAAAAGAAACCCCTTTTTTAGGGTTTTAAATTTTTTGCTGCTATTGGGTTTCCTCTTATGTACAATACATTTTAATATAATACTTCATATATATTCGAATCGGATTACCTTTCATTTTAATATAGATTTATATATGGATTTATATTTTTTCCTTTCCTCATACATCCTATGACTTTACGTAACCCGTCTAAGTAAGTGTAAGTTATTAATGTATGCGCGGTACAAAGTTCAGGATACAGAACTTTTTAGTTCATTCTATTGGCTCTTAGCTTATTCAAAATAAAATTTTTGAGATTCTCCAAAATTTTTTAATTTGTCTTTTATTTTTTCTCCATCCATAATACCAGTGGGAAATCTATTATTCTGTTTGATCTAGAACATACAAACAGTCTTTAGCTACCTCATACTGTAGAAGTTAAATTAGTTTTTTATCGTTTAATACGCATCTTGTATTTCGTAAAAATTGGGTACAATATAATCCTTACGTAAAGGCCATCCTACCCAACTCTCGGGCATTAAAATACGTTTTAGGCGCGGATGGTTATCATATGAAATTCCCAACATATCATAAGATTCCCTTTCTTGAAAATCCGCGCTTTTCCAAACCCAGAACACGGACGGAATTCTAGGA